GTTAATGTAGCTTAACAAATTAAAGCAAGGCACTGAAAATGCCTAGATGAGCCATAAAAAGCTCCATAAACATAAAGGTTTGGTCCTGGCCTTCCTATTAGTTTCTAATAAGATTATACATGCAAGTCTCCACATCCCGGTGAAAGTGCCCTCTAAATCTTATTCATCCGATTAAAAGGAGCAGGTATCAAGCACACTAAACAAGTAGCTCATAACGCCCCGCTCAACCACACCCCCACGGGATACAGCAGTAATAAAAATTAAGCCATGAACGAAAGTTCGACTAAGCTATATTAAATTCTTAGGGTTGGTAAATTTCGTGCCAGCTACCGCGGTCATACGATTAACCCAAATTAATAGGCCCCCGGCGTAAAGCGTGTTAAAGATTTAATTTACACTAAAGTTAAAAACTAACCAAGCTGTAAAAAGCTACCGTTAATATAAAACTAAACTACGAAAGTGACTTTATCAACTCTGATTACACGATAGCTAAGATCCAAACTGGGATTAGATACCCCACTATGCCTAGCCCTAAACATAAATAATTACATAACAAAATTATTCGCCAGAAAACTACTAGCAACAGCTTAAAACTCAAAGGACTTGGCGGTGCTTCATACCCCTCTAGAGGAGCCTGTTCTATAATCGATAAACCCCGATAGACCTCACCACTCCTTGCTAATTCAGTCTATATACCGCCATCTTCAGCAAACCCTTAAAAGGAACAAAAGTAAGCACAATAATTACCACATAAAAAAGTTAGGTCAAGGTGTAACCCATGGAGTGGGAAGAAATGGGCTACATTTTCTAAATAAGAACAACCAATACGAAAGTTTTTATGAAACTAACAAACTAAAGGTGGATTTAGTAGTAAATTAAGAATAGAGAGCTTAATTGAACCGGGCCATGAAGCACGCACACACCGCCCGTCACCCTCCTCAAGTTAACACTCTAAATTAAATAAATACGTATAAAAATATAAGAGGAGATAAGTCGTAACAAGGTAAGCATACTGGAAAGTGTGCTTGGATAAACCAAAGTGTAGCTTAAACAAAGCATCTGGCTTACACCCAGAAGATTTCATATTCATGACCACTTTGAACTAAAACTAGCCCAAACAATAGATAACTAAACTATAAAGCAAAAATTAAACAAAACATTTAGTCACACGCTAAAGTATAGGAGATAGAAATTTTAATCGGAGCTATAGAGATAGTACCGCAAGGGAAAGATGAAAGAAAATTCAAAGTAAAAAACAGCAAAGATTACCCCTTCTACCTTTTGCATAATGAGTTAGCCAGAACAACTTAACAAAGAGAACTTAAGCTAAGCCCCCCGAAACCAGACGAGCTACCTACGAACAATCCCCTGGGATGAACTCATCTATGTGGCAAAATAGTGAGAAGATTTATAGGTAGAGGTGAAAAGCCTAACGAGCCTGGTGATAGCTGGTTACCCAGAACAGAATCTCAGTTCAACTTTAAACTTACCCAAAAACCCCTAAGAATTTTAATGTAAGTTTAAAATATAATCTAAAAAGGTACAGCTTTTTAGATCAAGGATACAACCTTACTTAGAGAGTAAATATAAACTAAAATCACAGTAGGCCTAAAAGCAGCCATCAACTAAGAAAGCGTTAAAGCTCAATAAACTAATTAACATAATACCAAAAATCAAAACGAGCTCCTAACACAATACTGGGTCAATCTATTCAATCATAGAAGAGACAATGCTAACATGAGTAACAAGAAACCTTTTCTCCTTGCATAAACTTATAGCCGAAACGGATACCCACTGATAGTTAACAACAAGATAAAACCAACCAAAAAATTAACACACCTATCAAACCAATTGTTAAACCAACACAGGAATGCAACCAAGGAAAGATTAAAAGAAGTAAAAGGAACTCGGCAAACACAAACTCCGCCTGTTTACCAAAAACATCACCTCCAGCATTACCAATATTGGAGGCACTGCCTGCCCAGTGACGTAAGTTAAACGGCCGCGGTATCCTGACCGTGCAAAGGTAGCATAATCATTTGTTCTGTAAATTAGGACTTGTATGAATGGCCACACGAGAGTTTAACTGTCTCTTACTTCCAATCAGTGAAATTGACCTTCCCGTGAAGAGGCGGGAATAAAATAATAAGACGAGAAGACCCTATGGAGCTTTAATTAATTAATCCAATAGAATAAAATTAACCAACCGACAGGAAACTAAAATAACTCTACAATGGAATAACAATTTAGGTTGGGGTGACCTCGGAGAACAAAACAACCTCCGAGTGATATTAAACCTAGACTAACCAGTCAAAGGACTACATCATTAATTGATCCAAAATATTGATCAACGGAACAAGTTACCCTAGGGATAACAGCGCAATCCTATTCAAGAGTCCATATCGACAATAGGGTTTACGACCTCGATGTTGGATCAGGACATCCTAATGGTGCAGCAGCTATTAAGGGTTCGTTTGTTCAACGATTAAAGTCCTACGTGATCTGAGTTCAGACCGGAGTAATCCAGGTCGGTTTCTATCTATTAACCAGTTCCTCCCAGTACGAAAGGATAAGAGAAACAAGGCCCACCTTAACAAAGCGCCTTAAGACCAATAGATGATATAATCTTAATCTAACCAGTCCAACTCCTCCACAAGCCCAAGAAATAGGGCTCGTTAGGGTGGCAGAGCCCGGTAACTGCGTAAAACTTAAACCTTTATTCCCAGAGGTTCAACTCCTCTCCCTAACAACATGTTCATAATTAACATTCTATCACTAATCATCCCAATTCTTCTCGCCGTAGCCTTCCTAACACTAGTAGAACGAAAAGTACTAGGCTACATGCAACTCCGAAAAGGACCTAACGTTGTAGGACCCTACGGACTTTTACAACCCATTGCAGACGCCGTAAAATTATTCACCAAAGAACCCCTACGACCACTAACATCTTCCACATTTATATTCATCATAGCCCCTATTCTAGCTTTAGCCCTAGCCCTAACCATATGAATCCCTCTGCCTATACCATACCCCCTCATTAACATAAATCTAGGAGTACTATTTATGTTAGCAATATCAAGTCTAGCCGTCTACTCAATCCTATGATCCGGGTGGGCCTCAAACTCAAAATATGCCCTAATTGGAGCCCTACGAGCCGTAGCCCAAACAATCTCATACGAAGTAACCCTAGCCATTATCTTACTATCAATTTTACTAATAAATGGATCCTTTACCCTATCAACACTAATCACCACCCAAGAACACCTATGACTAGTCTTCCCTGCATGACCACTAGCCATAATATGATTTATCTCTACTCTAGCAGAAACCAATCGCGCCCCATTCGACCTAACAGAAGGAGAATCAGAACTCGTCTCAGGGTTCAACGTAGAATACGCAGCAGGCCCATTCGCCATATTCTTTCTAGCAGAATATGCCAACATTATCATAATAAATATCTTTACAACTCTCCTATTCTTCGGAGCATTCCACATCCCATATATACCTGAACTCTATACCATCAACCTCACTGTAAAAACCCTAGCACTAACAATCCTATTCCTATGGATTCGAGCATCATACCCGCGATTCCGATACGACCAATTAATACATCTCCTATGAAAAAACTTCTTACCTCTCACACTAGCTCTGTGCATGTGACATGTAACACTCCCTATTATCACAGCAAGCATTCCTCCTCAAACATAAGAAATATGTCTGACAAAAGAATTACTTTGATAGAGTAAACAATAGAGGTTAAAGTCCTCTTATTTCTAGAATAATAGGAATCGAACCTAATCTTAAGAATTCAAAAATCTTCGTGCTACCCATATACACCATATTCTATAGTAAGGTCAGCTAAATAAGCTATCGGGCCCATACCCCGAAAATGTTGGTTTACCCCCTTCCCATACTAATAAAACCTCATATCCTTATCATTATCATAACAACTGTTATATCAGGAACTATAATTGTCCTTACAAGCTCCCACTGACTACTAACCTGAATTGGCTTCGAAATAAACATACTAGCGATCATCCCAATCCTAATAAAAAATTATAACCCACGAGCCATAGAAGCATCCACAAAATATTTCTTAACACAAGCTACCGCATCAATACTCCTAATAATAGGCATCATTATTAATCTAACATTCTCAGGACAATGAACAATCTCAAAAATCCCAAACCCAATTGCATCAAGCCTAATAACTATCGCCCTAGCAATAAAACTAGGCATAGCTCCCTTCCACTTCTGAGTACCCGAAGTAACACAAGGAACCTCACTATCCTCAGGCATAATCCTACTTACATGACAAAAAATTGCACCTCTATCCGTCCTCTACCAAATCTCATCATCTATCAACCCCAAACTAATAATTCCTATAGCAATTACATCCGTACTAATTGGAGGCTGAGGAGGACTTAATCAAACTCAACTCCGAAAAATCCTAGCCTACTCATCAATCGCCCACATAGGATGAATAGCCGCTATTCTAATCTACAACCCCACCCTCATACTCCTAAATTTCATAATCTACATCACAATGACCCTAAGCACATTTATATTATTCATCCACAATTCATCTACAACAACATTATCATTATCCCAGACATGAAACAAACTACCACTCATAACACCCCTAATCCTAATACTAATACTATCACTAGGAGGTCTTCCACCCTTATCAGGCTTCACACCTAAATGAATAATCATTCAAGAACTAACAAAAAACGACATAATCATCCTACCAACATTCATAGCCATTACAGCACTACTAAACCTATACTTCTACATACGATTATCATATACCACAACACTAACCATATTCCCCTCAATAAATAACATAAAAATAAAATGACAATTTGAAAGTACAAAAAAAGTCATCCTCCTACCACCATTAATTATTATCTCAACTATAATACTCCCCATAACTCCAATGATATTAATCCTAGAGTAGAGATTTAGGCTAAACAGACCAAGGGCCTTCAAAGCCCTAAGTAAGTACTATCAACTTAATCTCTGAAACAAACCTAAGAGCTGCAAGATTCTATCTTACATCAATTGAATGCAAATCAACTACTTTAATTAAGCTAAGCCCTTACTAGATTGGTGGGCTTCTATCCCACGAAACTTTAGTTAACAGCTAAAAACCCTAATCAACTGGCTTCAATCCACTTCTCCCGCCGCGTAGGAAAAAAAAGGCGGGAGAAGTCCCGGCAGGGTTGAAGCTGCTTCTTTGAATTTGCAATTCAACGTGACATTTCACCACAGGACTTGGCAAAAGAAGGGCTTAAACCTTCATAATTAGATTTACAGTCTAATGCTTTTATCAGCCACCTTACCTATGTTCATAAATCGATGATTGTTTTCCACAAATCACAAAGATATTGGTACTCTCTATCTATTGTTTGGCGCATGAGCTGGTATAGTAGGTACCGCTCTCAGTCTTTTAATCCGCGCAGAACTAGGACAGCCTGGCGCTTTACTAGGAGATGATCAAATTTACAATGTAATCGTCACCGCTCATGCATTCGTAATAATCTTCTTCATGGTAATACCTATCATAATTGGAGGCTTCGGAAACTGGTTAGTGCCCTTAATAATTGGCGCTCCTGACATAGCATTTCCCCGGATAAATAATATGAGCTTCTGGCTCCTACCACCATCTTTTCTATTACTACTAGCTTCCTCCATAGTAGAAGCAGGCGCAGGAACAGGATGAACCGTTTATCCTCCCTTAGCCGGTAATCTAGCCCATGCAGGAGCATCCGTAGATCTAACAATCTTCTCTCTTCACCTGGCAGGTGTATCATCCATTCTTGGAGCTATTAATTTTATTACCACTATTATTAACATAAAACCTCCTGCAATATCTCAATATCAAATTCCCTTATTCGTATGATCTGTACTAATTACAGCAGTACTTCTACTACTATCATTACCAGTCCTAGCAGCTGGTATTACTATACTACTAACAGATCGAAACTTAAACACAACATTCTTTGATCCTGCTGGAGGAGGTGATCCCATTCTATACCAACATCTATTTTGGTTCTTCGGACATCCTGAAGTATACATCCTAATTCTACCAGGATTTGGAATGATTTCACATATTGTCACTTACTACTCAGGTAAAAAAGAACCTTTTGGCTATATAGGAATAGTCTGAGCAATAATGTCTATTGGCTTCCTAGGCTTTATTGTATGAGCCCATCATATATTTACCGTAGGAATAGATGTTGACACACGAGCATATTTCACTTCAGCCACTATAATTATTGCAATTCCAACAGGAGTTAAAGTATTCAGTTGACTAGCTACCTTACATGGAGGTAACATTAAATGATCTCCAGCTATACTATGAGCACTAGGATTTATTTTCCTATTCACAGTAGGAGGCCTTACAGGTATCGTACTGGCAAACTCATCTCTAGATATCGTACTCCACGATACATATTATGTAGTAGCACATTTCCATTACGTCTTATCAATAGGAGCAGTTTTCGCTATTATGGGCGGATTTGTTCACTGATTTCCTCTATTTTCAGGCTTTACTCTCGACGACACCTGAGCAAAGATTCACTTTACAATTATATTCGTTGGAGTTAATATAACATTTTTCCCCCAACATTTCCTAGGTCTATCAGGAATACCTCGACGATACTCCGACTATCCAGACGCCTACACAACATGAAATACAGTCTCCTCTATAGGCTCATTTATTTCACTCACAGCGGTAATATTAATAGTATTCATAATCTGAGAAGCCTTCGCATCTAAACGAGAAGTAGCAACAGTTGAATTAACTACAACTAATATCGAGTGACTGCATGGATGTCCTCCTCCCTATCATACGTTTGAAGAACCTACTTACGTTGTACTAAAATAAGAAAGGAAGGAATTGAACCCTCTGAAACTGGTTTCAAGCCAATACCATAACCTTTATGTCTTTCTCAATTAAGAGGCATTAGTAAAAATTACATAACTTTGTCATAGTTAAATTATAGGTGAAAATCCTTTATGCTTCTATGGCGTATCCTCTCCAAATAGGCTTACAAGACGCAACCTCCCCTATCATAGAAGAACTATTACACTTTCACGACCACACATTAATAATCGTATTCTTAATTAGCTCACTAGTACTTTATATTATTTCACTTATATTAACCACGAAATTAACACACACAAGTACAATAGACGCACAAGAAGTAGAAACAGTATGAACAATTTTACCAGCTATTATCCTAATCCTAATTGCCTTGCCCTCATTACGAATCCTTTACATAATAGATGAAATCAACAACCCCTCCCTAACCGTGAAAACTATAGGACATCAGTGATACTGAAGCTATGAATATACAGACTACGAAGATCTAAACTTTGACTCATACATAATTCCTACACAAGAACTAAAGCCCGGAGAACTACGACTATTAGAAGTAGACAATCGAGTAGTTCTCCCAATAGAAATAACAATCCGCATATTAATTTCATCAGAAGACGTACTCCACTCATGAGCTGTACCATCTTTAGGACTAAAAACCGATGCAATCCCAGGACGACTAAATCAAACAACTTTAATAGTAATACGACCAGGACTATACTACGGTCAGTGCTCAGAAATCTGCGGTTCCAACCATAGCTTTATACCTATTGTTCTCGAACTAGTCCCATTATCCCATTTCGAAAAGTGATCCACCTCAATGCTTTAATCATTAAGAAGCTATACAGCATTAACCTTTTAAGTTAAAGACTGAGAGTACTTAAATCTCTCCTTAATGAAATGCCACAATTAGATACATCAACCTGATTTATAGTAATTCTATCAATAATCCTAACTCTATTTATTATATTTCAACTGAAAATTTCCAAACACTATTTTCCAATAAACCCAGAACCAAAACAAACACTGCCACTAAAAAGTAATACACCTTGAGAAGAAAAATGAACGAAAATTTATTCGCCTCTTTCACTATCCCTACAATAATTGGCCTCCCTATTGTAATCCTAATTATCCTATTCCCAAGCATCCTATTCCCTTCCCCCGACCGACTAATTAATAACCGTCTTACCTCAATCCAACAATGATTAATTCAACTAACATCAAAACAAATACTGTCAACTCACAACTACAAAGGACAAACATGAGCACTAATACTCACATCACTCATTCTATTTATTGGAACTACCAATCTTTTAGGCCTCCTACCACATTCATTCACCCCCACCACTCAATTATCTATAAATCTAGGAATAGCCATCCCTCTATGAGCAGGAACAGTCATTATAGGATTCCGATACAAAACAAAAGCATCTCTAGCTCACTTTCTACCCCAAGGAACACCCTCACTCCTTATTCCAATATTAGTAATTATTGAGACTATCAGTCTACTGATTCAACCCATAGCTCTGGCTGTACGACTAACAGCCAACATTACTGCAGGCCACCTACTAATTCATCTAATCGGAGGAGCTACTCTCGTCCTTATAGACATTAGCATTGCTACAGCTTCAATCACTTTTATTGTCCTCATACTACTTACCATCCTTGAATTTGCTGTAGCTCTCATCCAAGCTTATGTCTTTACACTACTAGTTAGTTTATATTTACATGACAACACCTAATGACCCACCAAACCCATGCATACCATATAGTTAATCCTAGTCCATGACCATTAACAGGAGCTCTCTCGGCTCTCCTTATAACATCCGGCCTAATTATGTGATTCCACTTCAACTCAATCTACCTACTTCTGTTAGGTCTCACAACCAATACTCTAACCATATATCAATGATGACGAGACATTATCCGAGAAAGCACATTCCAAGGCCACCACACTCCTATCGTCCAAAAGGGCTTACGATATGGCATAATCCTATTTATCGTATCAGAAGTATTCTTTTTCGCTGGCTTTTTTTGAGCCTTTTATCACTCTAGCCTAGCACCTACCCCTGAACTAGGAGGATGCTGACCACCTACAGGCATCATCCCCCTAAATCCTATAGAAGTTCCCCTACTAAATACCTCCGTGCTTTTAGCCTCAGGGGTATCAATCACCTGAGCTCATCACAGTTTAATAGAAGGAAATCGCAAACACATACTCCAAGCACTGTTTATTACTATCTCCCTAGGCATTTACTTTACACTATTACAAGCCTCAGAATACTATGAAACTCCTTTTACAATCTCCGATGGAATCTACGGCTCTACTTTTTTCATAGCAACAGGATTTCATGGGCTACACGTAATTATCGGCTCTACTTTCCTAATTGTGTGCTTTATACGACAATTAAAATTCCACTTTACATCTAGCCACCACTTCGGATTTGAAGCTGCTGCTTGGTACTGACATTTTGTAGACGTAGTGTGACTATTCCTATATGTATCTATCTATTGATGAGGATCCTACTTCTTTAGTATAACTAGTACAGTTGACTTCCAATCAACTAGCTCTGGTTTAATCCAGAAAGAAGTAATAAACATAGTACTAGCTTTACTTACCAACATCGCTCTAGCCTCCTTACTCGTACTAATCGCATTCTGACTTCCCCAACTAAATATTTACTCAGAAAAAGTCAGCCCCTATGAATGTGGGTTTGACCCCATAGGCTCAGCACGTTTACCTTTCTCCATAAAATTTTTCCTAGTAGCTATCACATTCCTACTATTTGACCTAGAAATCGCCCTACTTCTACCGCTCCCATGAGCATCACATACAAACAACCTTACCACCATACTCACCATAGCACTACTACTTATCTCCCTTCTAGCTGCAAGCCTAGCTTACGAATGAACTGAAAAAGGACTAGAATGAATAGAATATGGTAATTAGTTTAACCAAAAACAAATGATTTCGACTCATTAAATTATGACCTATATCATAATTACCAAATGACCATAGTATATGCTAATATCTTCTTGGCCTTCATTACATCTCTCATGGGACTGCTCATATACCGGTCCCATCTAATATCCTCTCTACTCTGCCTAGAAGGTATAATATTATCACTATTCGTAATAATAACAGTAACAATCTTAAATAACCATTTCACATTAGCTAACATAGCTCCTATTGTCCTACTTGTCTTCGCCGCCTGCGAGGCAGCCCTAGGACTATCACTTTTAGTAATAGTATCCAATACATACGGAACTGACTACGTACAAAACCTGAACCTTCTACAATGCTAAAAATCATTCTCCCTACCATAATACTTATACCCCTAACATGAATATCAAAACCGAATATAATCTGGATCAACACAACGACCTACAGCCTACTAATTAGTCTTATCAGTCTACCCTACCTAAATCAGCTCAATGATAACTGCATGAACTTATCATTATTATTTTTTACGGACTCCCTATCAGCCCCATTACTAACACTCACAACATGACTCCTACCCCTAATACTTATAGCTAGTCAATTTCACCTATCAAAAGAATCACTAACTCGAAAAAAACTTTATATTACAATACTAATCCTACTACAATTATTTTTAATTATAACATTTACCGCCACAGAACTAATCATATTCTACATCCTATTTGAAGCCACCCTAGTACCTACCTTAATCATTATTACCCGATGAGGAAATCAAACAGAACGTCTAAACGCAGGAATATATTTTCTATTTTATACCCTAGTAGGATCCTTACCCCTATTAGTAGCCCTACTATTCATTCAGAATAATACAGGCACATTAAATTTCTTAATACTCCAGCTCTGAACACAACCCATACTAAATTCCTGATCCAATATTCTCCTATGACTAGCATGCATAATAGCATTTATAGTAAAAATACCTTTATACGGACTTCATCTATGACTACCCAAAGCACATGTAGAAGCACCCATCGCTGGGTCAATAGTACTTGCCGCAGTACTTCTAAAACTAGGAGGTTACGGTATAATACGAATTACAATATTACTTAACCCACTAACAAGTTCTATAGCATACCCCTTCATAGCACTATCATTATGAGGCATAATTATAACAAGTTCCATCTGCCTACGTCAAACAGACCTTAAATCCCTAATTGCATACTCCTCCGTCAGTCATATGGCCCTAGTTATTGTAGCAATCCTCATCCAAACACCATGAAGCTACATAGGAGCAACAGCCTTAATAATCGCCCATGGCCTGACATCATCCATACTATTCTGCTTAGCTAACTCCAACTATGAACGTATCCACAGCCGAACTATAATTCTGGCACGTGGACTTCAAATTCTACTACCCCTAATAGCAGCATGATGACTAATAGCAAGCCTCACCAATCTAGCCCTTCCCCCTACCATTAATCTAATCGGAGAATTATTTGTAGTAATAGCCTCATTTTCATGATCTAACACTACCATTATCCTAATAGGAACTAACATCATTATTACCGCATTATACTCACTATACATGCTAATCACTACACAACGCGGAAAATATACTCACCACATCAAAAATATCAAACCTACATTCACGCGAGAAAATGCTCTAATAACACTCCATCTAATACCTCTACTACTACTATCACTTAACCCCAAAATTATTCTAGGACCCATTTACTGTAAATATAGTCTAAAAAAGATATTAGATTGTGAATCTAATGACAAAAGCTCAAACCTTTTTATTTACCGAAAAAGAATGCAAGAACTGCTAATTCATGCCTCCATGCATAAAAACATGGCTTTTTCAACTTTTAAAGGATAGAAGTAATCCATTGGTCTTAGGAACCAAAAAATTGGTGCAACTCCAAATAAAAGTAATTAATCTACTCACCCTCTCCACTATCACATTATTATTTATACTGACTTTCCCAATCGTCCTTACTAGCACTCCAATCTATAAAAACAAGCTTTACCCACAATATGTAAAAACCACTACCCTATACGCCTTTATAATCAGCATAGCTCCCATAATAATATTTATCTACTCAGGAAAAGAAATAATTATCTCAAACTGACACTGAATAACTATCCAAACCATAAAACTCACACTAAGCTTCAAACTAGACTATTTCTCTTTAATTTTTATACCCGTAGCCCTCTTCGTCACATGATCTATCATAGAATTCTCAATATGATATATACACTCAGACCCATTCATCAACCAATTCTTCAAATACCTTTTAATATTTCTTATTACCATAATAATCCTAGTGACCGCAAACAATCTATTCCAACTATTCATTGGCTGAGAAGGAGTAGGTATCATATCATTTCTCCTTATCGGATGATGACACGGACGAGCTGACGCAAACACAGCCGCCTTGCAAGCAATCCTCTATAACCGTATTGGAGACGTAGGCTTTATCATAGCCATAGCATGATTCCTGACTAACCTAAACACATGAGAATTCCAACAGATCTTTATCACCTATCACGACAATCTAAATATACCCCTCATAGGTATTCTATTAGCAGCAACTGGAAAATCAGCCCAATTCGGACTCCATCCATGACTACCGTCAGCCATAGAAGGTCCCACCCCAGTATCCGCCCTACTACACTCAAGCACTATAGTAGTAGCAGGAGTCTTCCTTCTAATCCGATTTCACCCACTAATAGAACATAACACAACAATACAAACAACTACCCTATGTCTAGGCGCAATCACCACCCTATTCACAGCAATCTGTGCATTAACCCAAAATGATATTAAAAAAATCATTGCATTTTCAACTTCAAGCCAACTAGGACTTATAATTGTCACAATTGGCATCAACCAACCACACCTAGCATTCCTACATATCTGCACCCACGCATTCTTTAAGGCCATACTTTTTATATGCTCCGGATCCATTATCCACAACCTAAATGACGAACAAGACATTCGAAAAATAGGAGGCCTGTATAAAGTTCTACCATTTACCACCACCTCACTAATCGCAGGAAGCCTAGCACTTACAGGAATGCCCTTCCTTACAGGATTCTACTCCAAAGACCTAATCATCGAAACCGCTAACACGTCATACACCAACGCCTGAGCCCTATTACTAACCCTTATCGCCACATCCATGACAGCCGCCTATAGCACCCGAATCATATTCTTCGTACTCCTAGGACATCCTCGTTTTAACCCCATAATTACAACCAATGAAAATAATCCACTTCTAATCAACTCCATCAAACGCTTACTACTAGGAAGCATTTTCGCAGGATATCTAATCTCCCACAACATTACACCCACCACTATTCCACAAACAACTATACCATATTACTTAAAACTAACAGCCCTTACCGTGACACTCCTAGGATTTATCCTAGCATTAGAACTAAACCTTATCTCACAAAACTTTAAACTTAAATATCCATCAAACATATTCAAATTCTCTAACCTCCTCGGATACTTCCCTCTCATCATCCATCGCTACGTACCAGAAATAAACCTGTCAATAAGCCAAAAACTAACTTCAACACTACTAGATACAATCTGACTAGAAAATGTGCTACCAAAATCTATCTCTTACTTCCACATAAAATCATCAATTACCATTTCTAATCAGAAAGGCCTAATTAAACTATACTTCCTATCCTTCATAATTACCCTAATCCTAGCCCTAATAATTAACTTCCACGAGTAACCTCCATAATTACTAGCACCCCAGTAAGAAGAGATCAACCAGTCACAATAACCAATCAAGTACCATAGCTATACAAAGCTGCAATACCCATAGCCTCTTCACTAAAGAACCCTGAATCCCCCGTATCATAAACCACTCAATCCCCCATACCATTAAATCCAAACACAACATCAGCTTCATCATCCTTTAAAATATAGCAAGCAAGCAACAACTCTGACAACAGACCCATAATAAATGCACCCAAAATAGCCTTGTTAGAAACCCAAACCTCAGGATACTGCTCAGTAGCCATGGCAGTCGTATAACCAAAAACAACAAGCATACCCCCCAAATAAATCAAAAAAACTATCAAACCTAGAAAAGATCCTCCAAAACTTAATACAATACCACAACCAACAGCCCCACTAATAATCAAAACGAACCCTCCGTAAATAGGAGAAGGCTTAGAAGAAAAACCTACAAAACCAATCACAAAAATAATACTCAAAATAAACACAATATATGTTATCATTATTCCTACATGGAATCTAACCATGACTAATGACATGAAAAATCATCGTTGTAATTCAACTACAAGAACACTAATGACCAACATCCGAAAAACTCACCCACTAGCTAAAATCATCAACAATTCACTCATTGATCTACCCGCACCATCAAATATCTCAGCATGATGAAATTTTGGATCCCTCCTTGGAATCTGCTTAATCCTACAAATTCTTACAGGCCTATTCTTAGCTATACATTATACTCCAGACACAACTACAGCCTTTTCATCAGTCGCTCACATCTGTCGAGACGTAAACTACGGCTGAATTATCCGATATATACACGCAAACGGAGCATCCATATTCTTCATCTGCCTATACATACATGTGGGACGAGGACTATACTATGGCTCCTATACATTCACAGAAACATGAAACATTGGCATTATCCTCCTGCTTACCATTATAGCCACAGCATTCATAGGCTACGTATTACCATGAGGACAAATGTCATTCTGAGGAGCAACTGTCATTACCAACCTATTATCAGCAATTCCCTACATCGGAACCGATCTAGTACAATGAATTTGAGGTGGATTCTCAGTCGACAAAGCAACCTTAACACGATTCTTCGCCTTCCACTTTATCTTACCATTTATAGTATCAGCACTAGTAGCAGTACACCTACTATTCCTACACGAAACAGGATCTAACAATCCCTCTGGAATTCCATCCAACTCAGACAAAATTCCATTCCACCCATATTACACAATTAAAGACATTCTGGGAGCCCTACTTCTCATCATAATCCTACTACTACTAGCACTATTTTCACCCGACTTACTAGGAGACCCCGATAACTACACCCCTGCCAACCCTCTAAGCACCCCACCACATATCAAACCCGAATGATACTTTCTATTCGCCTACGCAATCCTACGATCCATTCCTAATAAACTAGGAGGAGTCCTAGCCCTAATACTTTCTATTCTAATCCTCGCCATCATTCCCCTACTCCATACATCAAAACAACGAGGAATAATATTTCGACCCATCAGCCAATGTCTATTCTGATTACTAGTAGCAGACCTACTCACACTAACATGAATCGGAGGACAACCAGTCGAACACCCCTACATTATTATCGGCCAACTAGCCTCAATCCTATACTTCACTATCCTACTAGTATTAATACCCATCATTAGCATCATCGAAAACAGTATCCTAAAATGAAGAGTCTTTGTAGTATAGATATTACCCTGGCCTTGTAAACCAGAAACGGAGAACATAACTCTCCCCAAGACTCAAGGAAGAGGAAACAACCCCCACCGTCAACACCCAAAGCTGACATTCTACTTAAACTATTCCCTGACATCCACCCAAATCCTCCCAATTCATATATTACACTATTTCCACTGTACCTCCACAGCATTCGTCGCCCGCGGCCTATGTAACTCGTGCATTGCATGCTCCCCCCCATCCCTAGCGGCCCTATGTACATCGTGCATTACTGATTTGCCCCATGCATATAAGCATGTACATGAACTGGTTGATTTTACATAATGACATGTAATTATACACCAACTTTTGGAATATAAACACCTGTAATAGATGCATTCCACCTAGTCCACGAGCCTTAATCACCAGGCCTCGTGAAACCAACAACCCTTGTGAAACGTATACCTAATCCTCGCTCCGGGCCCATATCATGTGGGGGTTTCTATACTGAAACTATACCTGGCATCTGGTTCTTACTTCAGGGCCATGAAAGCTCTAGAATTCAATCCTACTAACCCTTCAAATGGGACATCTCGATGGACTTATGACTAATCAGCCCATGATCACACATAACTGTGGTGTCATGCATTTGGTATCTCTTAATTTTTAGGGGGGGGGAAACGGTATCACTCAGCTATGACCGTAAAGGTCTCGACGCAGTCAAATAACTTGTAGCTGGACTTATTTGATATTATTTACCAACATCATACAACCATGAGGCGCATTTAATCCATGGTAACGGGACATAGTTACGTTATACGTACCCACACGTACACGCACACCCACACCCACACACGTATACGCACGYACACGCACRCCCACACACGTATACGCACGCACACGCACGCACACGTACACGTACACGTACACGCACGTACACGTACACGCACACGCACGTACACGTACACGCACGCGTACGCGTATACGCACGYACACGTACACGCACGCGTACGCGTATACGCACGCACACGTACACGTACGTACACGTACGCACACGTACGCACACGTACGCACACGTACGCACACGTACACGTACGYACACGTACACGTACACGTACACGTACACGTACACGTACACGTATACGTATACGTTGTGTTAATAGATACAAAGTTAGCTAGAACAAACCCCCCCTACCCCCCCGTTAACCCCAACAAGCATTCATAGTACTTATTATTGCTCTGCCAAACCCCAAAAACAGAGCTAAGTATATGTAACACATGATGAAGCCAGCATGTCTGAACCTAGCATATAAACCAACCAATCTAAATAACAGACTACCAAAACACGGGTGTAATACTTTAATTTTGAATCTATCTATAGATGCACATTTTTCATCTCTAATACCCCCCTATTGATTTTTTTTCCCTCATAAACAAAGACAAATCACACACGA